CGAAGAAGCGGAAGCCCTTTTGAAAGAAGCTATTCAGGAACAAATGGACCGTTTTCTACTTCAGGAATAAGCATAAAAAAACAGATCACTTACTTTCTTTTATCTTCAAAAGGCAATGGTAATGTAATTAAGGGTCTCAAATTCAAGTTACTTGAAAAGTCTTTCTTGAGATCAAAATCTAAAATATATATATGGAAATAATTTGCGTCCAATAGGATTTGAACCTATACCAAAGGTTTAGAAGACCTCTGTCCTATCCATTAGACAATGGACGCCTTTCATTCCGATTTTTTTCGTATTTTGCCTTTCCCCGCCCCTTCGCTGAAAAAAAAAAAAAAAAAGAATCGGATTGTATGTGAGATAATTTTTGAAACTGTATATTAAATGATGCATTAAGTCTAGAATATATAATAATTTCAATTTCGAATAAAAGAATAGAAAGCGGGTAGCGGGAATCGAACCCGCATCGTTAGCTTGGAAGGCTAGGGGTTATAGTCGACGTCAATTCAGCATTTTGAACGTCTCTAATTCAAAACCGAACATGAAACTTTGGTTTCATTCGGCTCCTTTATGGATAAGGATGTGAACAAAATTACAAAAAAAAAATTCTACCCATAACATCTATGTCAACTTTTGTCTGACTACAGACAAAACTAATCGCTTTCTAGATGATCCCTCTAGAAGAGAGTAATCTTTCTAGTTACTTCGTTCTCTATTTTTATTTGAGACGGTCCTGAGGAAAGGGATTTTGTTTCCACCGAGCTAAAACAACAGGCCGATGCCTCTAGTAAACCAGAGCCATCGTTTAATAGCTATTTTGATTCAATTTTTTATTTGTAAAGAAAAAATTGAAGATTTAGTTACGATTAGAAACCTACTTTCTATCTTCATCCATGGATCCTTTACTCATACTTATTCAATTGGAAGTATTAATCCAATTCCAAAATTATGTTTCGTAATTTCATAATCCAATTTCTCACTTTCTAAGTTATCCTTGGATACAAATCACGAGAATGTATATTTTTTCTCGAATCCGTGATTGAGAGGTAAAGGATTAAATCCTTTTATTTTTGCAAATAAAGTTTTTGGTCGGAATACGAATCAAACCGAAAACAAAGACCCTTTAACTATCAAAGGGTTAAAAAAACGAATCACACTTTTACCACTAAACTATACCCGCTATAATGCGATTATTGTATACAACTGGGCTTTTTGTCGAACCGGGGAATGGGGTATAATAATCTAATAAAGATAGGATCGTTAAAAAATCATAAAATTTAGAGTACTGACCCCCCTTTTTTCGTTTTCGCGGATGGAAATAGTCCTTCTTCTTTTTTTGTTCGTGCTTAAATATTTCCTATTCACTTTATATAATAAATATATAATAAATACTATATTATATAATACTATATTTTATATAATACTATATACTATATATAATAATTATAATAATACTAAGGAATTTTTGTTTCCAAATCAGATAAATGAAAAATCATCATTATTTTTCTATAATTTAGAATTAGTTGGAACAAAAAAAGGCCCGGCTAGGTACTGACCAGGCCAGGCCGTGTCAATAAGAAGGGCCTTTCGAACAAAATAACCTCAGGGCGAAAGGGTCGTTTTTAGTTTTCTTTATATTGTTGGCACTTTCAAGCCCTTTCCTTTATTTATCGAAAAGAAATTGCTGATAAAAATTGTACATATCTATATAATAGAGAAAGAAATACTCCTCTTATTTTATGTGTAATCTAACCCAATTTTCAATTGGGAGAGATGGCTGAGTGGACTAAAGCGGCGGATTGCTAATCCGTTGTACGAGTTATTCGTACCGAGGGTTCGAATCCCTCTCTTTCCGCTTACCTTGATGACTTGATTTTTTTTTTCAAATTTGGCAAATCCTTTGTTTTTATCTAAACAAAAAATCCTAAGAAAATTGAAAAGAAAACCCCTTATTCTTCACGCCCGGGATTACGTCCAGGATCATTAGATAGGAATCCAAAGATGAAGAGAGAAACAAAAAATATCACTACTGTGTAAACGAAGAGTTTGAGAGTAAGCATTACACAATCTCCAAGATAGTTTTTTTTTTTGAAAAAAGAGAATAGATCCCCCATTTTTCTACCACATATCCTATTTGGATATCAAGAACCAAGTCTCTTTCTAGAAAAAATCATGAACTTTCAGTAAGAAATTATTAAATAATTTAGATTAAGGATCTTATCGAAAACTTACAGCAGCTTGCCAAACAAAAGCTAAGAGAAAAAAGAACAGGGGTATGACTGGCATAACATCTACGATTGGGTTCAAAAAAGCGTAGGCCTCGGGCAATTTTCCGAAGAAAAAACTACTTGAAGAAAGGGCAGAATTAAGACAGATACAGATCAAACTAAAGATATTAAGCATAACAGACATTTTGTTCTTGGAGATAATTGCATTTTGATTGAGTTATTGATATAGGGAAAGAGGGAAAAATTTAGGTAGACAAAAAATCCTTCTTTTCTTTTGAACTTCACCCAATCAAAAATCCTCCAATTCTCAAAAGAGAGTAGAGGAAATCATACTTTCATACAATATCTTAATTGAATTATATCTAATGATCAATAAATTCAGTTTAATTCTATATTTAATAAAATCCTAGTAACAATCTAAATATCTATAGAATAAATTAGATTTGAGTTGACAAATAATGAATACCAATATTATACTTTAGTAGTATCAAATAGAAATCGAAATGGGGCGTGGCCAAGTGGTAAGGCAACGGGTTTTGGTCCCGCCATTCGGAGGTTCGAATCCTTCCGTCCCAGAGCATATTCATTATGTTAGAATAGAATAAAGATTTTGTTGAATGGGTAAAGTCTAATGTTAGCTGGAATATCTTTCTTGCTTCTGATTTTTCTCTTTTATGCATGAATCATATCAGTTTTACACAAACTGAATTGAATCGAGTTCAAATGACACGCAGATGTAATTGACTCTATTTCTAATCCAGGTAAATTGGGAACACGGGTTCCAAGAGTTTGAATTAAAAAAAGGGCGGTCTTTTCATCCTATGCCCAATCCCACCCTGTTTCGGGAAGTTAGTTATTTAGAAAAACATTCCGTCCCATATTGATTTTCTATTTTATCAATATTTGAATTTTCAAGGATCCTATCTATTATTCCCTATCCTCTAAACTAATTTTTTTATGAATTTTGATATAGATTTCTTAATTCTAACTATTTTGTTACTAATTTTGGTACTAATGAAATTCATTCAAAGTCAATAGGATTAATTCTCTTAATCTTAAGGGGTTAGACTAAAATAAAAATAGGAGCAACTTAATTTGGACTTGTTGGGGTTTGTGCCTAGCCAGCCCGCATCCCAGATCAGAATTCCCATTTTGATTTCTCTTATACTCCATTAGTCCCGGAGTACCCGGGGGACGAATACATTAATCGAAGGTATTCAGATTTCTGTGTCTGCCTGAATTGCATTAAAAATTATATATGTAATTATATATCTACCCAATGTATTTTCTTTGAATCTTGCGTTTTAAGTATTTCGTGTTTGGTCCTAATAAATAATTGTAAATTTATGTAACACTTTAGAAGGGAGTGTTTTATATCTTTTAGTATCTTTTATTCACTTTCTATTCTATTATGTATGGCAAGATTCGATTAACGAAATCTTGCTGAACTACACAGCTTAAACAAAATACATAAAAAATGAGGAAATGTTTAACGTATATGTATCCTTCTATTCTATTTTTGTGAAAAAGGTTTTTGATCCCCTCTATTTGAAATTTTGAAATTGAAATATTTAACCCTAACCTATCTAGATTTAATCTAATCTATTATTAAATTGAAATTCTTTTCAATCTTTAATTAAGAGGACTTGCTAAAACTTCTTCAGAAATCCCTTTAGCGATTTATGGCTCTATTCTAATTATAGAAGAAAAGGGTATAGATTACGATGTCTACGAACCGATGACTATTCATGATTCCATAATTGAATCAATTCCATACTGGTTCCAAATTAGAGGAATGTTATGGTAAAACTTCGTTTGAAACGATGTGGTAGAAAGCAACGTGCGACTTGAAGGACATGATCCGTTGTGGATTCTTTCTTATATCCACCATTTTCGATTTCTATAGGAATGAAGGTGCTCTTGGCTTCGACATCCGTTGGTAACCTAAATAGTCCACGGTGGAGCTCGAGTAGAAAGTATTAATTCATTTCTCAGGACAAGAATCTAGGGTTAATGCAAATCAATAAATTGGAGCAACTTCGTGAATATATCTTCGATATAGAAATGGAAGTGTATCGCGCAGGAATCAATTGTCCGCAGGATTCTTTGATAGAAGGAAATCACAAAAAGGGGTATGTTGCTGCCATTTTGAAAGGATTAAGAAGCACCGAAGTAATGCCTAAACCTAATGATTAAAAAAAAAAAAGAAAAAGGATCCCAGAACAAGGAAACACCGTTTTGATAGTCTCACTAACCGGGCCGGGCTTAAGAATCCAAATAGATTTTAACCGAGACAAACAAAAAAGGGGACAAAGACCACTCAATAAATGAAAGATTCTCTTTTGAATTATTTGAGAGTTATCTAACTTGAGTTATGAGTACGAATGGTTTCTTTTTCATTTTTAGGAAAGAAGAAAAAAGATTTAAACCCCAGTCTACTTGATTTGATGATTTTATAGAACCTTTTGTCATTTATGTAATTTATTCGAATTCCATACCATAGATAAAACTTCAATTTTTTCTCGAGCCGTACGAGGAGAAAACTTCCTATACGTTTCTAGGGGGGGTGTATTGTTCATCTACATCTATCTCAATGAGTCGTCTATCGAATCGTTGCAATTGATGTTCGATCTCGAAGAGAAGGAAAAAATCTTCAGAAAGTTGGTTTTTATGATCCGATAAAGAATCAAACTTATTTAAATGTTCCCGCCATTCTCTATTTCCTCGAAAAGGGGGCTCAACCTACAGGAACTGTTCAGGATATTTTAAAAAGGGTGGGGGTTTTTAAGGAACTTCATCCTAATCAAACGAAATTCAATTAAGGAAATACAAAAAAAAAGGGGGGTGGTGATTTGTATATAACTTTAGATAACCTTTCTCTACTCTTTTTTATTTACCCTTGCCCCCCTTTACCCCCTCCCGCCCTATTCGTATCTATTTATCATTGTTTCCGTCGAATCTTGTGTTCTATAACGACAAAACCTTATTCTCTTGATCCTAGAAAATTTAGACATTCTCGACAACTTGATGGTTTTGATTTTTATTTGAAATTTAACTAAGAAAAAAGAATAGAAAAAAGAAATTCAATTGAATTTCTTTTTTCTATTCTTTTCTTTTTGTAACATTTATATTGACAACAATGTATCGAACAAATATAATCCATCGTGATAAGTGAAGTTAGATCTAGTTATTTTGTTTGTTTGGTTTTTTACTTTATTCAAACGACGGGTTCTTTGATACATGAGCTTTTTTTGTTTGATTGAAAAAAGGGGACAACGAAGGGATCCGCCCATAAATTTTGAATATCTATTTTCATTTTTTTTTTTTTCTTTTTGTTTTCCTTTAGCTAATTTTATCTGAGAATTTCTTATATTTTCATCTGATCTATTTATTTATTTTATGTTCAGAATTCATTAGAAAATCCGTTTTGACGATTTGTTAGCTCAATCGTTTAATTGTTTCGTCTAATTTATTTGTTTAATTTATTTTCATTCCGATTGGATTTATGCACTTCTTTTTTATTTATACATATATTTTTTATTATACATATATTTTATATTCGATAGATTATCTTCTATAGTTGGTTTCTTCTTTTCGGGTTGCTAACTCAACGGTAGAGTACTCGGCTTTTAAGTGCGGCTAGGATCTTTTACACATTTGGATGAAGCAAAGGATTCGTCCATACCATCGGTAAAGTTTGGAAGACCACGACTGATCCTGAAAGGGAATGAATGGAAAAAATAGCATGTCGTATTGACGGAGAGTTCTGACAATATTTCATTCTTACCGGGTCGGTACAAAAACCCGTTTGAAGTCTTGGAATGGAACAAAATAAAGTTGGGTCGAATGAATAAATGGATAGGCCCTCCGGCTTCAATTAACTCTAAGGAAAGACAAAGCAACGAGCTTCCGTTCTGAATTTGAATTATTTCCTGATCTAATTAGACGTTAAAAAAATATTAGTGCCGATCCAGGAAGGGTTGCCCCCCCATGGGGGATTCTCGATTTTTTCAACGAATCCTAACTATTTGAATTCTCCATTACGAAAGGGAGATGCGCGTGTAAAAGAAACAGTATATTGATAAATTAAGTTTTTCCGAAATCAAAAGAGCGATTAGGTTGAAAAAATAAAAGATTTTTAAACACCTTCTTTTCTTATCCTATAATCTTATCCAAAAATGGAAAAAAGAAGAAATAGAGAATCTGTTGATAAGTTTACCTGTTTCCGAGGTATCTATTCTTACTAGAATACCCTGTTTTGACTCTATCGCACTATGTATCATTTGCTAACCCCAAAATCGTCTATCTTGGATTCAAATCGAATTTCAAATGGAAAAAATCCAAAGATATTTACAGATTGATAGATCTCAACAACCCAGCTTTCTATATCCACTTATCTTTCAGGAGTATATTTATGCACTTGCTCATGGCCATAGTTTAAACCGAGCTATTTTGTTGGAAAATCCAGGTTATGGCAATAAATCTAGTTTCCTTATTGTGAAACGGTTAATTACTCGAATGTATCAACAGAATCATTTTCTTACTTCTGCTAATGATTCTAGCCAAAATACATTTTTTGGGCGCAACAAGAATTTGTATTCTAAAATGATATCAGAGGGATTTTCATTTATTGTGGAAATTCCGTTTTCTATGCGATTAATATCTTCTGAAGAACGGAAAGGGATATTCAAATCTCATAATTTACGATCAATTCATTCAATATTTCCTTTCTTAGAGGACAATTTTTCACATTTTCATTTTATGTTAGATATACTAATACCCCACCCCGTTCATCTGGAAATCTTGGTTCAAACCCTTCGCTATTGGGTAAAAGATGCCCCTTCTTTGCACTTATTACGATTCTTTCTACGCGAGTATTGTAATTGCAATAAGATTCTTTCTACAAAGAAAACCTGTTTTCATTTTTTAACAAAAAGAAATCAAAGATTACTCTTCTTGTTATATAATTTTTATGTATGTGAATACGAATCTATTTTCGTCTTTCTCCATAACCAATCTTCTCGTTTACGACCAACGTCCTTTGGGGTCCTTCTTGAACGAATCTATTTCTATGGAAAAATAGAACGCTTTGCCGAAGTCTTCGTTAAGGATTTTCCGACCAACTTATGCTTATTCAAATATCCTTTCATGCATTATGTTAGGTATCAAGGAAAATCCATTCTGCTTTCAAGGGGGCCGGCCTTTTTGATGAATAAATGGAAATCTTACCTTGTCAATTTTTGGCAATGTAATTTTGACCTGTGGTTTCACT